AAATCTCAAGTATCCTTGATCGTGAGCCATATAATTATCACTATAAATAAGAACCATAATTCCAACAGTAGTGATTAACATTGACATAATAGAAGTAAGTGGATCGATCAAGTAGCCGAATTCTAAAGAAAAATCATTATCGAGTGTCCAAGACCATACATATTGATAGATAGAACTGCTATTTATTTGCTGAATAGACAGATTAGTTGAAAAAATCATGACTATACTTAACAATAAAATACTTGGAAAAGCCCACATACGACGAAGATTTTTTGTTGCTGTCGGAAAAAGAAGAAGTCCCACTCCTATTAACATAGGGATTGGAAGTGGAACGAAAGGTAAAATCCACGCATATTGATATGTCTGTTCCATAAAAAAAGTTTTTTAATTCTTAATTAATATTAATTGTTTCCGATTCACCGGACCTTACCTCTTTTGAAAGGAGTCAATAAAAAAATGAAGATATGCACTAACTTAACCTAACTTAAATAGAATTTTTGAATTTTGATTTCTTTTTACTTATTCTTTCTGAATTTGTGCTAAATACTTCAAATATTCAAATCAAGAATTTACAATTGGTGAAATCATATGAAAGAAAGAGATTAATTACTAATCTCTTTCGAATTTGAAAATTCAAGTCAAATTAGGCATATTTTCCCCGAGTTTGACAAGTTACTAAAAATATTCTTCTTTTTTCTATTTTTAGTAATATTGTATGCGATTTTCCCATATTGTTCACCCATCTTATCTATTCTTTTAGATTTTTAGAAAAAAAAAAGATTATCTAGAAAAGAAATACATAGTGAATTAGAAAAGCGCAGATTTTTTTTGAACAATAGATGTCTTTCACATCCAGCTATACCAATGAGTAATCTCTTAATTTTTATTTAAATGGCAGTTCCAAAAAAACGTACTTCTGCATCAAAAAAGCGTATTCGTAAAAACTTTTGGAAAAGGAAGGGATATTGGGCAGCGTTAAAAGCATTTTCCTTAGGGAAATCTCTTTCTACCGGGAATTCAAAAAGTTTTTTTGTGCAACAAACAAATAAAATAAGTAATAAAACATAACACGTTGGGAGAATCTAAATCAGCCTGACTCAAAAATTGAGTCATTTCACTTCGAAAATCAAATTCCCGAATTCCGTTCCCTGTTGAGTTAATCAATAGGGAATGGAATTCGTTCCACTCTTAGAATATGTAGAATAAGAATTCTTCTGTTTACCTTACCTAATTCAAAAAAAAGAATTCTTTTTTTTGTTGACAAAAAAACACAAGATACTCAATTTTCTTTTTAGTATATTTTCTTATTTCCAAAGTGGGGAGTCTTATTTTCCCCATTAACCTATTTGTAATATAAGGTTTTCTTGTAATATAAGGTTTTCTTTTTTGTGCAACTTTCTTATGGATTTTCTCTAAATTCTTATATAGACCCCATATATCTCTCGCCATCAATCCACACAAAAACACTTAGTGAAAATATTCTGGATCAATTTTGAATGACCTAAAATAGGCTCTTTTTTTTTGTTCATTGATAAAATTGATTTTTTGGTTTCACTTTTTGAAATTAAATAAATCAAAAACAGTTAATTAAAAAAAAATGTTTTTTTTGGGGGGGGGTTCTACCCCTTAATTCATAGTAGGATTATCTAGTTTTACAAGAGTTCAAGTCCAGAAGAGTATAAAATACACAATAAAACAAAGACCCTAAACTCAAATAATGAACCTTCAAATACCTATTTGAACAAATTTTTATTCATCAATTTGAATCTTTCCTAAAAAAGATTTCACCCAATTGAATTCTTAAATCTAGACGATTACTTATTCATAGGCTATTATGAGGTCAAGACAAGCCGCTATGGTGAAATTGGTAGACACGCTGCTCTTAGGAAGCAGTGCTAGAGCATCTCGGTTCGAGTCCGAGTGGCGGCATGTCATCTCCTAAAAAAAGAAAATAGATCCTATAATAAATTCAATTGCTGATTTCGATTTTATAATTAAGGAACTTTTTTTTTATGATATTTTCAACTTTAGAGCATATATTAACTCATATTTCTTTTTCCATCGTTTCAATTATAATTACAATTCATTTGATAACCTTTTTAGTCGATGAAATCGTAAAACTATATGATTCATCCGAAAAGGGCATGATAATGAATTTTTTCTGTATAACAGGATTATTAATTACTCGTTGGATTTATTCGGGACATTTTCCACTAAGTGATTTATATGAATCGTTAATCTTTCTTTCATGGAGTTTTTCCTTTATTTATATAGTTCCATATTTCAAAAAAAATCAAAATCCTCTAAGCACAATAATTGGCCCAAGTGCTATTTTTTCCCAGGGCTTTACTACTTCAGGTCTTTTAACTGAAATACACGAATCCAGAATATTAGTACCCGCTCTTCAATCCGAGTGGCTAATAATGCACGTAAGTATGATGATATTAGGCTATGCGGCCCTCTTATGTGGATCATTATTATCAGTATCACTTCTAGTCAT